TTACTGTCTGCTGCTGATTCAACACACTTCCACTGGAGTGTCCGAGTAGATACTGTTATTTTCTCTCGAACCATAATAATATTTTTTGATCAGATCATTGAATCATTTATTTCTCTTGTTTCTCTTGCTATTGAAATATCTTCCATTTTTTTTCTATACACGTCTTTTTTTCGGGGGTCTACAGCCATTATGTGGCATAGGAGTTACATCCCGTACGAAAGTTAATAGTATACCACTTCTGCGAATAGCTCGTAATGCTGCGTCTCTTCCGAGACCGGGACCTTTAATCATGACTTCTGCTCGTTGCATACCTTGATCTACTACTGCACGAATAGCATTTGCCGCTGCGGTTTGAGCAGCAAATGGTGTCCCTCTTCTTGTACCTCGGAAGCCACAAGTACCGGCAGAGGACCAAGAAACCACTCGCCCCCGTACATCTGTAACAGTCACAATGGTATTATTGAAACTTGCTTGAATATGAATAACCCCCTTTGGTATTTTACGTGTACTCTTACGTGAACCAATACGTCCACGTGAACCCTTTTTCGGTATAGCTTTTGCCATATTTTATCATCTCATAAATTTGAGTCAGAGATATATGGATATATCCATTTCATGTCAAAACAGATCCCCTATTTGTATATCAGGTCTTTAATGAGCCTTATTATCCTTGTCTTTGTTTATGTCTTGGGTTCGAACAAATTACTATAATTCGTCCCCTACGACGTATTAGTCGACACTTTTCACAAATTTTACGAACGGAAGCTCTTATTTTCATATTTGCCACTCCTTACTTTAATTTTGAATCTACTTCTTGGAAGAAAATAAGTTTCTTGAAATTTTCAATTTTTAATGGTGAAATAAATAGGGAAACACCTAATCTTTCGAATCTTTGTTGCGGAGTCGATAAATTATACGACCTCTGGTTGAATCATACCGACTTACTTCAATTTTGACTCTATCGCCTGGCAGTATCCGTATAAAACTACGTCGGATCTTTCCTGAAACATGACCTAGAATCATATCTTCATTATCTAAACGAACCCGGAACATACCGTTGGGAAGCGATTCAGTAATTAAACCTTCATGAATCCATTTTTGTTCTTTCATTCCAGGCAAAACCCCCTTGAAGTATTAACTAGTGGAGGAAGAACCCTATTAGACAACCCAGCACTTCTCTTTTCTTTTTCGCAAATAAGAAGTTTCATATTCAATTCGGATATTAGAAAGATTACCATATATAACACAAAATTTCTCCGCCTATTCTTTCTAGTCGAGCCTCTCGGTCTGTCATTATACCCCGAGATGTAGAAAGAATTACAACACCCATCCCACCTAAAATTCTAGGAATTCTTTGATAGTTAGAATAGATTCGTAGACCCGGCCGACTGATCCGTTTTAAATTTAAAAGATTTCTATAAGTGCTTTTCCTATTCCTTCTATGTCGTAGGGTTAAAACCAAAAAATATTTGTTGTTTTCTCGATGTTTTCTCACGTTTTCGATAAAACCCTCTCGTAAAAGTATTTTCACAATACTTTCGCTGATATTAGTAGATGCTACTCGAACCACGCTTTTTCTATACATATCGGCATTTCGTATAGAGGTTATTATGTCAGCAATAGTATCACTACCCATGATTAATTAAAATTATTGGTGCCTCCAAATTTGGATATAATCAACATGTTTTTCTTTTTTTTTTTTTTTACGTATTTGTTTATGAATATTAATTTTAAAAGGTATATACATGAGACAAAATCTACTAAATGAATCTTAATCTATTTCTTTTAAATACCCTACTATAACCATATCGTGGTCTCATTTTATAATACCTCGGGAGCTAATGAAACTATTTTAGTAAAATTGAACTGTCTCAATTCTCGGGCAATCGCACCAAAAACTCGAGTTCCTTTTGGATTTCCTTCTTGATCAATCACAACTGCAGCATTGTCATCATATCGTATTATCATACCGTTGTCACGTTTAAGTTCTTTACAAGTACGTACAATTACAGCTCTGACCACTTCTGATCTTTGTAGAGGCATGTTTGGAACTGCGTCTTTGATCACAGCAACAATAACGTCACCAATACGAGCATATCGACGATTGCTAGCTCCTATGATTCGAATACACATCAATTCTCGAGCCCCGCTGTTATCTGCTACATTCAAATGGGTCTGAGGTTGAATCATATCATTTTTTTTTTTTTTTTTATCCGTTTTTACAATACAAAGGTCAAAGAAAAAAAAGAAATATTATTTGTCCAAAAAAAGAAACCTGCATCCGCTATTTTTAATTAGGGCCTATTTCTTTTTTAGCCCGAAATTATAAATTGAGCTCGTATAGGCATTTTGGACGCTGCTATTGAAATAGCCCTTCGGGCTATATTTTCTGTTACTCCACCCATTTCATAAAGAATTCGACCAGGCTTAACAACAGCTACCCAATATTCGGGAGAGCCTTTACCTGAACCCATACGTGTTTCTGCGGGTCTTACTGTAACTGGTTTATCTGGAAATATACGAACCCATATTTTTCCACCGCGACGTGCATTTCGTGTCATTGCTCGTCGACCTGCTTCTATTTGCCTAGATGTGATCCAAGCGGGTTCAAGTGCCTGAAGAGCGTATTTACCAAAACAAATAGTATTACCTCGATAAGATATTCCCTTCATTCTTCCTCTATGTTGTTTACGGAATCTGGTTCTTTTGGGGTTATAGTTGATGGTTTGTTTTGAATTCCATCTCTACTACAGAACTGGACGTGAGAGTTTCTTCTCATCCAGCTCCTCGCGAATAAAAATAAATTCAAATTAAAGATTTAGAATTCAATTCAGATATAATTTGAATTAAGATATACATGTATTTAATAAGTAATCTGCTGACTCATGGATTTCATTTAATCTAGATCAAATCTATTATTAATTTTTATATCTTGTTTGTATAGTATAGATAATAGATAACTAAATATATTAAATAACTTTTTTTTCTTATATTTATCTATTTTAGATTTAGAATGTTAAAAGGAATCTTTCTTGTGTTTTACTCTTTATCGTATTGGATTGACCCTCAATTTAGCAATCCAAGAAAATAAAGTTTTCGCGGGCGAATATTTACTCTTTCAATTTCTATTTCAGTTCTATCATTAAGTTCATAACTTTTCCGAATAGATTAATTGGTTTCTGGTCGGTTCCGCCATCCCTATCAATGAATCGTTCGAATTCATTTTCACTAGAATCTTTTGAATTCACAGGTTCCATCGTTCCCATCCCTTCTTACTTAATGGTTAGGTCTGAATTCTACAATGGAGCTATTAGTTCTTGAGTCAATATTCTTAGTCTTTATTGGCTCGAAGCTCTTTATTTTTTGTTCGATGAGCAGATCCTTTTAATGATGAATCCTTATTGATGCTTTATTACACAGATTTTTTATGAGATGACTCATAGACCTTACATATTGGAATTTTATATCATCCATATTCTTTTTCTTTCTTTCTTTCATCCTTCCATTTATCCATACCCTTTCTTTTTTATTTCTATTGACAACTTATAAGCAGATTTTTTAATGAAAAAGTATTTCAGTTGCTACAACAATATGAACAATATATCATATCTTGACTGGTTCTTTGGATCCAGATAATACGAAGGGATGAGTTGGTTATTACTTCTATAGTTATTTGTTTATACTATGGGGCTGGTTACTAACCCTCAAAAAACCAACGAGTCACACACTAAGCATAGCAATTTTATCAAAAGATTAATTTAATTTTTATTAAACCCTATAGAATTATAATTGTTTGTTCATTTTTTTATTGAAGAGAAAATAAAAATAAGAAATAAATTTCTCTTTTTGTTCCATCGCCGGATAGAATGCAAAGGGAAATAAAGGTTTATTTTATTATTCCCCGTCTATAAATATCCAAATTTTGATGCCTAATACCCCATAGATAGTTCGAACTGTATAGGAACAATAATCAATTTTAGCTCGAATGGTTTGTAGTGGAACCCTACCCTCTCTGATCCATTCAACACGCGCAATTTCTTTTCCGTCGATACGTCCTGCAATTTGCACTTGAATTCCTTTTGTATCTGCTTGTTCAGTTAATTCTATAGCCTTTTTCATTGCTTTGCGAAAAGAAACTCTATTTTTTAATTGGCCGGCTATAAATTCTGCAAGAATATTAGGGTTTCCGTAAGGCTTTTCAATTCGTGTGATAGCAATGTTAAGTTTTCTATTTACAGAATTAAATTCTTTTTGTAAATTCATCTGTAATTCTTCGATTCCTCGGGGTCGACTTTCAATTAATATTTTTGGAAATCCCATATAGATTATGATTTGGATCAGATCGATTCTTTTTTGAATCTCTATACGCGCAATTCCCTCAACGCCGGAGGATGTTTTCATATTTTTTTGTACATAATTCTTGATATAATTTCTTATTTTTTGATCTTCTTGCAGACCCTCAGAATAATTTTTTGGTTGTGCGAACCAAAGGGAATGATGACCTTGGGTTGTACCAAGTCTGAAACCAATTGGATTTATTTTTTGTCCCATGTTCCCCCATTACTATTACTATACATATCATAATACGACATAGTTCTATCCTTTTTTTTCCATTTTGGTTTTTGTGACCACTTAATAGAGTCGGTATCTATATATCCACCTAAGGATATATCTTTCATTACAATAGTTATATGGCAGGTAGGTTTTTGTATGGCAAAACTACGCCCTCGAGCTCGAGGTTTTAATCTCTTCACGATACTACCTTCATTTACTTCGGCTTTACTAATGACTAAATTTGCTTCATTCGAACCCATATTGAAACTAGCATTTGCTGCTGCAGAATAAACTAATTTGAAAATGGGATAACATGCTCGATAAGGCATGAGTTCTAATATCATAAGTGTTTCTTCGTAGGAACGCCCACGAATTTGATCAATTACTCTTCGCGCTTTGTGAGCAGACATAGATATATGTTGACCTAAAGCGTATACTTCTGTTTT